TTAAAAATAAGCTAAATAAAGCTTTTGGGTTCATACCCCAAATATAAAGATAATTCTTTTTTTTAAAATAAAGTGCCTGATAAAAGGATTATTCTGATAGAATAAATAATGTAATATATTACCTTTATTATATTTTATAGAATTAAACTATATCTAATAATATCAAAAATTATTGTGCTTTTTACACTAAAATATATTATTGAATTTTAATTTCATTTTTTATTTTAAATTTTTCTTAATTTTAATTCAAATAAAATATTTTTTTATTTTATTCTTTTTTTTAGAACTTTAATTTCTATTTCTTCAAATTCTTGATTAGGATGTTGAATTGGATTAGAAATTAATTTATTAAGATTTATTCCTTTAATTTCCAATTCAAAAAATCTTTTATCTTCTGAAGCAGCACTAAAATATTTCCTTGTTCAATCCATTGCTTCTATTAATTTTTTATTTACAATTATTTTAAAAATAATATTAATAAAAAATTTTGAAATAAATTTAATTTTTTCTATTTTAATTAATTCTTCATTGTTAATAAAAATAGGATCTACCCCATTCCATTTTTGATTCCCTAACATTATTGAAGGTTTATCATGATTTAATTGTTTCATTTTAATATCTTGACAAAAAATTTCTCCTATAATTTTATTATCTTATTATATTAATAATAATTTTATTTTACTAATTTCTATTTTTAATACAATTATTGGAACTTTAGGAAGATTAAATCAAACTTCTCTTCGTAAAATTTTAACTTTTTCTTCTATTAATAATTTAGGTTGAATATTAATATCTTTAATAATTAGAGATAATTTATGATTATTTTATTTTTTATTCTATTCTTTTTTTATTAGAATTGTATGTTTTATATTTAATATATTTAATATATATATTATTAATCAATTATTTATTATTAACATAAATTATTCTATAAAATTTTCCCTTTTTTTAATTTTTTTTTCATTAAGAGGTTTACCTCCTTTCTTAGGATTTTTCCCTAAATGAATCATTATTAATTTTCTTATTAATAATAATTTAATATTAATTTGTTTTATTTTTATTCTAATAAGATTAATAATAATATTTATTTATATTCGAATTATATATTCTTCAATTATATTTAATTATTTTAAAATAAAATGATTTAATTTTTTTTTAAAAAATAATCAATTATTAATAATCAATATTTTTAATTTAATTTCTATTATAGGAATAATTTTAACAACTTTTTTTTTTATTTAAGGTTTTAAGTTATATAAACTAATAATCTTCAAAATTATAAAAAAAGATAATCTTTAAGCCTTAGTAATTAAATTTTACTCCTTAAAATTTGCAATTTTATATCATTAATGAATACAAGACTTATAATAAAAGAGATTATCATTCTCATAAATAAATTTACAATTTATCACTTATCTTCAGCCATTTTATTAGCGAAAATGACTTTATTCAACTAATCATAAAGATATTGGAACATTATATTTTATTTTTGGAATTTGAGCAGGAATAATTGGTACTTCATTAAGATTATTAATTCGTACTGAATTAGGAAATCCTGGTTCATTAATTGGAGATGATCAAATTTATAATACTATTGTTACAGCTCATGCATTTATTATAATTTTTTTTATAGTTATACCTATTATAATTGGAGGATTTGGTAATTGACTAGTACCTCTAATATTAGGAGCTCCTGATATAGCTTTCCCTCGTATAAATAATATAAGTTTTTGACTTTTACCCCCTTCTTTAACCCTTTTAATTTCAAGAAGAATTGTTGAAAATGGAGCTGGAACAGGTTGAACAGTTTACCCCCCTCTTTCTTCTAATATTGCTCATAGAGGTAGATCAGTAGATTTAGCTATTTTTTCTCTTCATCTAGCTGGAATTTCTTCAATTCTTGGAGCAATTAATTTTATTACTACAATTATTAATATACGTATTAATAATATATCATTTGATCAAATACCTTTATTTGTTTGAGCTGTAGGTATTACAGCTTTATTACTTCTTCTTTCTCTTCCTGTTTTAGCTGGAGCTATTACTATATTATTAACAGATCGAAATTTAAATACTTCTTTTTTTGATCCAGCTGGAGGAGGAGACCCAATTCTTTATCAACATTTATTTTGATTTTTTGGTCACCCAGAAGTTTATATTTTAATTTTACCAGGATTTGGTATAATCTCCCATATTATTTCTCAAGAAAGAGGGAAAAAAGAAACATTTGGTTGTTTAGGAATAATTTATGCTATAATAGCTATTGGTTTATTAGGATTTATTGTTTGAGCTCATCATATATTCACAGTAGGAATAGATATCGACACTCGAGCTTATTTCACCTCAGCTACTATAATTATTGCTGTTCCTACAGGTATTAAAATTTTTAGTTGATTAGCTACCTTACATGGTACTCAAATTAACTATAGACCTTCAATTTTATGAAGATTAGGATTTGTATTTTTATTTACAGTAGGAGGATTAACTGGAGTAATTTTAGCTAATTCTTCTATTGATATTACTCTTCATGATACTTATTATGTAGTAGCTCATTTCCATTATGTTTTATCTATAGGAGCTGTATTCGCTATTATAGGGGGATTTATTCATTGATATCCTTTATTTACAGGTCTTTCTTTAAATCCTTTTTTATTAAAAATTCAATTTATTTCTATATTTATTGGAGTTAATTTAACCTTTTTTCCTCAACATTTTTTAGGTTTAGCTGGTATGCCTCGACGATATTCTGATTACCCAGATAATTTTATTTCTTGAAATATTATTTCATCTTTTGGTTCTTATATTTCTTTATTTTCTATAATAATAATAATAATAATTATTTGAGAATCTATAATTAATCAACATATTATCTTATTTCCTATTAATATACCTTCTTCTATTGAATGACTTCAAAATTCCCCTCCCTCAGAACATTCATATAATGAACTTCCAATTTTAAGAAATTTCTAATATGTCAGATTATATGAAATGGATTTAAACCCCATCTATAAAGGATTATCCTTTTTTTAGAAATGGCAACTTGATCTAATTTCTATCTCCAAAATAGAGCTTCTCCTTTAATAGAACAAATTATTTTTTTTCATGATCATACCTTAATTATTTTAATTATAATTACAATATTAGTTAGTTATTTAATATTTAATTTATTTTTTAATAAATATATTAATCGATTTCTTTTAGAAGGACAAATAATTGAATTAATTTGAACAATTATTCCAGCAATTACTTTAATTTTTATCGCCCTTCCTTCTCTTCGATTATTATATCTTTTAGATGAATTAAATAATCCTTTGATTACTTTAAAATCTATTGGACATCAATGATACTGAAGTTATGAATATTCTGATTTCATTAATGTTGAATTTGATTCTTATATAATTAATTATGAAAAAGAAAATTTAAGAAATTTTCGATTACTTGATGTTGATAATCGAATTATTTTACCTATAAATAATCAAATTCGAATTTTAATTACAGCTACTGATGTTATTCATTCATGAACTATTCCTTCTTTAGGTATTAAGATTGATGCTAATCCAGGTCGTCTAAATCAAGGTAATTTATTTATTAATCGACCAGGAATTTTTTTTGGTCAATGTTCTGAAATTTGTGGAGCTAATCATAGTTTTATACCTATTGTAATTGAAAGAATTCATATTAAAAATTTTATTAATTGAATTAATAATTATTGTTCATTAGATGACTGAAAGCAAGTATTGGTCTCTTAAACCACTTCATAGTAAATTAGCATTTACTTCTAATGAAAGAATTAGTTAAAAATATAACATAAATATGTCAAATTTATATTATTACTAATGTAATATTCTTTTATTCCTCAAATAATACCTATTAATTGAATTTTTTTCTTTTTTTTTTTTATTATAATTTTTATCTTATTTAATATTCTTAATTATTTTATTTTTAATTTAAATAATAAAAATATCAATAATAAAATTAATAAAAAAAATATTAAAAATAATCTTAATTGAAAATGATAACTAATTTATTTTCTATTTTTGACCCTTCTACTAATATTTTTTATTTACAATTAAATTGAATTAGTACTTTTATTGGATTTTTATTTATCCCTTATTCTTTTTGAATTATCCCTAATCGTCAATTTATTCTATGAAATTTTATCTTAAATAAATTACATAATGAATTTAAAATTCTTTTAGGAAAAAATAGTTTTAATGGATCTACTTTAATTTTTATTTCTTTATTTTCTTTTATTATATTTAATAATTTTTTAGGACTTTTTCCTTATATTTTTACTAGAACTAGTCATTTAACTATTTCTTTATCTATTTCTTTAACTTTATGATTAAGATTTATAATTTATGGATGAATTAATAATTTTCAACATATATTTATTCATTTAATCCCCCAAGGTACACCAAGAATTTTAATACCTTTTATAGTAATAATTGAAACTATTAGAAATATTATTCGTCCAGGTACCTTAGCCATTCGTTTAATAGCTAATATAATTGCAGGACATTTATTATTAACTTTATTAAGTAATACTGGAATTAATATACCTATTTATTTTATTATATTTTTAATTACAATTCAAATTTTACTTTTAACATTAGAATCAGCAATTGCAATTATTCAATCTTATGTAATTTCAGTTTTAAGAACTTTATATTCTAGAGAAGTAAACTAATGTCTATAAATAATCATCCTTTCCATTTAGTAGATTTTAGTCCTTGACCTTTAACAGGATCAATTGGAGTTATAACTTTTATAATAGGTATAATTAAATGATTTAATAATTTTAATATAAATTTAATAATACTAGGGTATTTAATTATTTTATTAACTATATATCAATGATGACGTGACATTTGTCGTGAAGGAACTTTCCAAGGTAAACATACTCTTTTAGTCTCAAAAGGTTTACGATGAGGAATAATTTTATTTATTATTTCAGAAGTATTTTTCTTTATTTCTTTCTTTTGAGCTTTTTTTCACAGAAGTCTTTCTCCTAATATTGAAATTGGAGCTTTTTGACCACCTTCAAATATTACTCCTTTTAATCCTTTCCAAATTCCTTTATTAAATACTATTATTTTAATTTCATCAGGAATTACTATTACATGAGCTCATCATGCTATTATAGAAAATAATTTTTCTCAAATAACTCAAGGTTTATTTTTGACTATTATTTTAGGAATTTATTTTTCTATTCTTCAAAGTTATGAATATTTTGAAGCTCCCTTTACTATTGCAGATAGAATTTATGGATCAATTTTTTTTATCGCTACAGGATTTCATGGTCTTCATGTAATTATTGGAACAATTTTTCTTTCTATTTGTTTATTCCGTCATTTAAATAATCATTTCTCTATTAATCACCATTTTGGATTTGAAGCAGCAGCATGATATTGACATTTCGTTGATGTAGTTTGATTATTCCTTTATATTTCAATTTATTGATGAGGAAATTAATTTATTTATATAATATATTTAGTATATTTGACTTCCAATCAAAAAGTTTAAATTAATTTAATATAAATAATAAATCTATTATTAATAATATCTTTTTTAATTATTTTTATTTCTAATGTAATAATATTTTTATCATTAATTTTGTCAAAAAAATCATTTATAGATCGAGAAAAAAATTCCCCCTTTGAATGTGGATTTGATCCTCTAACTTCTGCTCGAATTCCTTTTTCTTTACATTTTTTTTTAATTACAGTTATCTTTTTAATTTTTGATATTGAAATTGCATTAATTTTCCCATTAATTTATTCTTTTTATTTAGTAAATTTTTTAACAATAACAAAAATTAGATTTTTTTTTTTAATTATTTTATTAATTGGTTTATACCACGAATGAAATCAAAATATACTTAATTGAACAAATTAGGATTATAGTTTATTTAAAACATTTGATTTGCATTCAAAAAATATTAATTTTTAATTTATCTTAAATAAGAAGCAATTTTGCATTTAATTTCGACTTAAAAGATAGAGTAAAAACTCCTTATTTATTAATTGAAACCAAAAAGAGGTATATCACTGTTAATGATAAAAATGAATAAAAAATTCCAATTAAGAAATATAAAAATTAAGCTGCTAACTTAATGTATAGTGAATGGTATTCATTAATATTTCTAATATATATATATATATATATATATATATATATATTTATATAGTTTAAAAAAACATTACATTTTCATTGTAAAAATAAAATATATATATATTTTTATATATTTATTATTTATTTAAAAATTTTTAAATTTCCTTAATATCTTCAATATTATGCTCTAATTATAAGCTATTTAAATTTTTAAATTAATATTATATAAATTAATAATATTCATAAAATAAATCTAAATAAATAAATTTTATAATTATTATATTGAAAAAAATTATAAAAAATAGAATATTTTTTTGTAATATAATATATACCATAACCTCTATATAATTCTCTTCATCCTAAATCAATATTTTTAGTAATATTTTGACCTAAATTTAAAAAATAATAATTCAATCCATAAGTTGATAAATTAGGTATAAATCATATTAAACATAAAAAATTTCTTAAATTATAAGTTATTAAAAATTTATTAATTGAATAAATTTCTATTTTTCTTAAAATAAATCCTAAAAAAAATCCTATAAATCTAACATAAATTACTATTATTTTTAAATGAAAAGTTAAAAAAATTATATATGGATATTTAAAAATTATTCAACTTAAAGATCTTCCTACAATTAATCTTATAAATAATAATATAAATATACTTTTTAATATAATGTAATCTTCATCATATAAATTAAATACTACTATTAAATTAAAATCATTAATTATTAAATAAAATAATAAACGAATTGTATAAAAAACTGTCAAACCAGTAGAAATATAATATATTATAAAAATCATAATATTTAAATTTCTCATTCTAACTATATCTAAAATTAAATCTTTAGAATAAAACCCAGCTAAAAAAGGTATTCCACATAATGCTAAATTTGAAATATTAAAACATAAAGAAGTTAAAGGAACATAATAAACTAAACCTCCTATATTACGAATATCCTGTATATCATTTATTATATGAATAATCACTCCAGCACACATAAATAATAAAGCTTTAAATATAGCATGAGTTAATAAATGAAAAAAAGCCAAATCAGGTAAACCTAAACTTAAAATTCTTATTATTAATCCTAATTGTCTTAAAGTAGATAAAGCAATAATTTTTTTTAAATCAAATTCATAATTAGCAGAAATTCCAGCTATTAATATTGTTAAACTAGAAAATACCAATAAAATTTTTAAAAATATCATATCTAATAATAGTAAATTAAATCGAATCAATAAATATACTCCAGCTGTAACTAAAGTTGATGAATGAACTAATGCAGAAACTGGAGTAGGAGCAGCTATAGCAGCTGGTAATCAAGATCTAAAAGGAATTTGAGCTCTTTTAGTTATAGCAGCAATAATTACTAAACCTCCAATAATTTTCATTCTAAAATCATTATTTATTAATTCCAAATAAAAAATATAATTTCATCCTCCATAATTTATTATTCAAGAAATAACTATTAAAATTATTACATCACCAACTCGATTAGACAAAGCAGTAAGTATACCAGCATTAAAAGACTTAATATTTTGATAATAAATTACTAAACAATAAGAAACTAAACCTAATCCATCTCATCCTAAAAAAATTCTAATTATATTTGGTCTAATAATTAATAAAATTATTGAAAATAAAAATAATAAAACTAAAAAAATAAAACGATTTAAATTTAATTCTGAATTTATATATCTTTTTCTATAAAAAATTACTGAAGAAGAAATTATTAAAACAAATATCATAAATAATAAAGATATTCAATCCAATAAAATAGATATAACAATTCTCATTGAATTAAAAGAAATAATTTCTCATTCTAAAAATAAAATTATATTTTCTATAATAAAATATATTATAAATACATATATAATTATTCTAAAAAAAAAAAGAAAAAAAAAACTCATAAAACAAATAGAATTTAATTTTTTAATGATTTAAAATGAAACAACTTCATATTTTTGATTCCACAAACCAATATTTTTTTTTAAATTATTTAAATAAAATCAAATTAAAAAATAATCAATTTTTAAAATTATAATATTTAAAGGTATTCAATGTAATAATAATATTAAATATTCTCGAGACACACCTGTATAAAATCTATAAATACTTATATTATATTTTCCATGTTGAGTATAAGAATATAAATATAATCTATACCCCGCTCTAAAAAATGAAATTATAATTAATATAATTATAGTTAATCAAGATCATCTAATTACTCTATTAATTAAACTAATCTCTCCTATTAAATTTATTGAAGGAGGAGATGCTATATTAGAAGATAAAAATAAAAATCATCATAATCTTAAAGAAGGTATAAAATTTATTATTCCTTTATTAATAAATAATCTTCGTCTATTAATTCGCTCATAATTAATATTAACTAAACAAAATATTCCTGATGAACATAATCCATGGCCAATTATTATAATATAAGAACCTATAAATCCTCAATAATTTATAGTTATAATACCACAAATTACTAATCCTATATGAGCAACTGATGAATAAGCAATTAATGACTTTATATCAGTTTGACAAAAACAATTTAAACTAATATATAAACCTCCTAATAAACTAATAATTACTCAAATAAAATTAAATTTTATTCCTATTTTTTGAAAAAGAATTATAATTCGTAAAAGACCATATCCTCCTAATTTTAATATAATTCCAGCTAAAATTATAGATCCTGAAACTGGAGCTTCTACATGAGCTTTAGGTAATCATAAATGAACAAAATATATAGGTATTTTTACTAAAAAAGCTAAAATTATTGATAAATATAATAAAAAATAATTTATATCATAAAATTTATAAAAATAAATAATTAAATAATTTAAATTATTAAAAATAAAAAAAATTCCTATTAATATTGGTAAAGATACAAATAAAGTATAAATTAATAAATATATTCCTGCTTGAATACGTTCTGGTTGATAGCCTCACCCAATAATTAATAATAATGTAGGAATTAATCTTCTTTCAAAAAAAAAATAAAATATAAATAAATTTATTACTCTAAAAACTATATACAATATAATTAATAATAATACAACATTTAATAAAAAAAAATTTTTATAAAATAATTTATTATTTAAATTTTCTCTTGCTATAATTATTAACATACAAATTCAAATTCTTAATAAAATTAATCCATATGAAATTATATCACATCTTATCATATAACCTAAATTTCTAAATAAATCAATACTAATAGATAAATTTATAAATATTATTATTATTAAAATTAATATTATTTGAACCATTCAAAATATTTTATTAAAAAAACATAAAGGAATTATAAATAATATTATAAATAAAAATTTTATCATATTATAATAAATTAAATCTTTGAAAATAATCATTTCCATGAGTTCGAATTATAGAAACTAAAATAGATAATCCTAAAGCTCCTTCACAAACAGAAAATAATAAAAAAATTATTAATAAATATATATTATATTCAATAAAATTTAATATAATTATAAAAAAAAAAAAAATTCTTAAAACAATAAATTCTAATCTTAATAAAACAATTAATAAATGTTTATGTTTAGAAACAAAAATTATATTACCAATTATATATATAATTAACATTACTAATATTATATTTAAAATTATCATTAGTTTTTATAGTTTACAATAAAACATTGGTCTTGTAAATCAAAAATAAGTTTAATCTTTAAAAACTTCAAAGAAAAAGAATTTCTTCATCTATAATCTCCAAAATTATTATTTTATTTAAAATATTCTTTGTAATAATCAAATTATTTATTTCATTAATAATAATTTTATTTTCTTTTACTATATTTTTTCTTAATCATCCTATTTCAATAGGATTTTTAATTCTTCTACAAACTTTATTAACTTGTACTATTTTAGGTATAATTAACTATACTTACTGATTTTCATATATTTTATTTCTAGTTTTTATAGGAGGATTATTAGTTTTATTTATTTACGTTTCAAGAATTGCTTCTAATGAATTATTCAACTTTAATTTTTTTATAAAAAATTCAATTATTATTATATTTTTAATTATTTCACTTTTAAGAATATTTTATATAAATAATTTAAATTGAATAAACTTTTTTTTTAATTATGATATAAATAATTTTCTTAATTTATTTATTTTTTTTAATAATGAAAAATATAATTTAATATTTTCTAAAATATATAATAATCAAATTTACTTTCTAATAATTATAATAATTATTTATTTATTTATTACTTTAATCGCAGTAGTAAAAATTACAAATATTTTTTATGGTCCTTTACGATCTTTTAACTTCTAATGATAAATAAATTTTTATTACTTCGTAAATCTCACCCATTAATTAAAATTATTAATAATTCATTAATTGATTTACCAACTCCTTCTAATATTTCATCATGATGAAATTTTGGCTCTCTTTTAGCTCTTTGTTTAATTATTCAAATTATTACTGGATTATTTTTATCTATATATTATACTGCTAATATTGAATTAGCATTTTATAGAGTAAATTATATTTGCCGAAATGTAAATTATGGATGATTAATTCGAACTATTCATGCAAATGGAGCATCTTTATTTTTTATTTGTATTTATATGCATATTGGACGAGGTATTTATTACGAATCTTTTAATTTTTTATACACATGAATAATTGGTATTATCATTTTATTTATATTAATAGCAACAGCATTTATAGGTTATGTTCTTCCTTGAGGACAAATATCTTTTTGAGGAGCAACAGTTATTACTAATCTTCTTTCTGCCATTCCTTATCTAGGAACTTCATTAGTAAATTGAATTTGAGGAAGATTTGCTATTGACAATGCTACTTTAACACGATTTTATTCATTACATTTTCTTTTACCATTTATTATTTTAATATTAACAATAATTCATCTTTTATTTCTTCATCAAACAGGATCTAATAATCCTTTAGGAATTAATAGAAATTATGATAAAATTCCTTTTCATCCATATTTTACTTTTAAAGATTTAATTGGATTTATTATATTAATTTTTTTACTTTGTATTTTAGTACTTTCTAATCCTTATCTTTTAGGAGACCCAGATAATTTCATTCCAGCTAATCCTTTAGTTACCCCTATTCATATCCAACCAGAATGATATTTTTTATTTGCTTATGCTATTCTTCGTTCTATCCCTAATAAATTAGGAGGTGTAATTGCTTTAATTATGTCTATTCTTATTTTATCTATTTTACCTTTTACTTTTATAAAAAAAATTCAAGGTTTACAATTTTATCCTTTAAATCAAATTTTATTTTGAATTATAATTGTAACAATTTGTCTTTTAACTTGAATTGGTGCTCGACCAGTAGAAGAACCTTATATTTTAACTGGTCAAATTCTTTCTATTATTTATTTTTCTTACTATATTATTAATCCTTTAGTAAGAAAATATTGAGATAATTTAATTTTTAATTAATATTAATAATATAATTAATGAGCTTGTTAAAGCATTTGTTTTGAAAACTTAAGAAAGAATAATTATTCTATTAATTTATACTAAAAATATTATTTATATTAAAAAAATTTTTAATCCAATAAAAAATAATAAAAAATTTAAAGATACAGGTAAATATCTTTTTCAAGATAAATATATTAATTTATCATATCGATAACGTGGAAGAGTACCACGAATTCAAATAAAAATAAAAGAAATAAATACTAATTTCAAATAAAAAAACAATCTTAATTTATACCCTCCTATATAAATTAAAACAGTTACTATTCTTATAAATAAAATTCTTGAATATTCAGCTAAAAAAATTAAAGCAAATCCTCCTCTTCTATATTCCAAATTAAACCCAGATACTAACTCTCTTTCTCCTTCAGCAAAATCAAAAGGTGTACGATTAGTTTCTGCTAAAATAGATGATAACCAACATAATATTAAAGGAATTATAAAAAAAATAAATCATACTAATTCTTGATAATAAGAAAATTTTATTAAATTAAAATCCATAATTATTATAACTCTTGATAATAAAATTAAAGCCAATCAACTTCATAAGAAATTGTTTGTGCTACAGCTCGTAAACCTCCTAATAATGTATAATTTAGAATTTGACGATCAACCTGCAATTATAATAGTATATACTCCCAATCTTAAACAACATAAAAAATATAATAATCCTAAATTAAATCTAATTAAATTAAAATAATAAGGTATTAATATTCAAATTATTAAAGATATAATAAATCTTATTACCGGAGAAAAATAATAAATTATATAATTTGAATAATTTGGAAAAATTTGTTCTTTAGTAAATAATTTAATAGCATCAGCAAAAGGCTGCAAAATTCCTAAAAAACCTACTTTATTAGGTCCTTTTCGAATCTGAATATAACCTAAAACTTTCCGTTCCAATAAAGTTAAAAATGCTACTCCTACTAATACACCAATAATTATAATTATTATTCTAAAAAAAAATATAATAATATCAATTATTATCATTACTATATATATATTATAACCATATATATTTATGACTTCTAAAATCATTACATTTTTTCTGTCAAAATAGTTATAATCATAATTAATAAAATTCATTTTATATAAAATTATTTTCAATATTTATTCCTTTCGTACTAAAATATTATTTTTAATTAAAGATAGAAACCAACCTGGCTTACACCGGTTTGAACTCAGATCATGTAAGATTTTAATGATCGAACAGATCAAAAATTTTAAACTTTTGCATTTAAATTTTATCTTAATCCAACATCGAGGTCGCAAACTTTTTTTTTTATTTGATCTAAAAAAAAAAATTACGCTGTTATCCCTAAGGTAATTTTTTCTTTTAATCACTAAAAATGGATCATAAAATCATAAATTAATGGAAATTTTTTAAAAAAAGTTAATTTAATTTTTTTGTCCCCCCAACAAAATAATTATATTAATTTTAATTAAAAAATTTATATTTTATTATAATTAAAATAATTATAAAACTCTATAGGGCCTTCTCGTCTTTTAAATTTATTTTAGCTTTTTGACTAAAAAATTAAATTTTATAAATTAAATTGAGACAGTTCATATTTCATTCAATCTTTCATACAAGTCACCAATTAAAAGACAAATGATTATGCTACCTTTGTACAGTCAAAATACTGCAGCCCTTTAATAATATCAGGGGGCAGATTAAACTTTAAATTATTACAAAAAGACATGTTTTTGATAAACAAGTGAATATAAATTTTTGCCGAATTCCTTTATTTAAATTTTTAAATTTTAATATTTATTATTTAAATTTATTCATATACTAATTTTATCATTATATATTATTTTTAATTATTAAAAATTATTTTTTTATAAAAAATTAAATTTCTTCTATAAAATTTTATTTTATAAATTAAATTATTTATAAAAAATTATAATTTATTTAACAATATAAATTCTAAAAATTTAATTATAATTAATAATTTATTATAAAATTTTATTTTAAAGCTTATCCCTTAAAATATTAAATAATAATTTTAATATTTTAATAATAAAATAAATTAAAAAAATATTATTTTAAATTAAATTTATTTCTAAAAAAACTAGATATATTTTTAAAACGATTAACATTTCATTTCCAATTAATTATTAAAAATAATTATTCAACATTAACTTTTTTAATTAATTAACTCTTTAAAATTCGAGAAATTTTTAATTATAATATTTTATTAATAAACTCTGATACACAAGATACAATAAATTAAATTTACTTTATAAAAATTTAATATTTAATTTTTATTTCAAAATTCTTTTACAATACTATTTAACTATAAATTTTTCAATTTTTTCTATAATAATACTTTAACCCCCATTATATATATATTATAAAAATTTTTTTATTATTTATATTTTATTAATTTTTCCCCCTCAAATTAATTAAATTTAATATCTTTTCAATGTAAATGAAATACTTTTACAAGCTCTAATTTGATCATTCTAGAAACACTTTCCAGTACCTCTACTTTGTTACGACTTATTCCAATTTATAAATGAAAGCGACGGGCAATATGTACATATTCCAATTTTTAATCATTTTATTTTATTAAATAAAATTACATTTAAATCCACCTTCAAATATTTTTTACAAAATATTATTCATTTAATTTTTATTATTGTAATCCATCTTATACTTAAATATAATCTGCATCTTGATCTGAATTAATTTTAAAATAAATTTTTAAATATTATTTTTATTAAAAAATATTTTTTTTACAACGATATACAAAATATAATAATTAAGTAAATTTAATCGTGGATTATCAATTATTAGACAGATTCCTCTAAATGAACTAAAATACCGCCAAATTATTTAAGTTTCCATAAAAAATTATATACTATTTTAGTATTTATATTTAATTTTTAATAATAGGGTATCTAATCCTAGTTTTTTATAAAATTTCTTAATTCATATAAAAAATTTTTTAATTAATTAAAATTTCACTTATTAATTAATTATTTTTATTTTTAAATAATTATTATATTTATTATAAACTAATAAAATTTAAATTATTTTTTGTATAACCGCAACTGCTGGCACAAAATTTGTTAATAATTATAAATAATACTAAATCTTAATTTCTTAAATATTTAATATTAATTACTACATAAAAATTTAATAATTATTAAAATAATTAAAAATTAACACTATAATTTATATGTAAAATAAATTTAAATTAAAATTATTAAACTATAAAAATTTATTTATATATAAAAATTTTTAATATAGATTTTTTTTTTTTTTATAATAAAATATTTAATATAAATTATTAAATTTTATATATTCTCTTTCCTTACTTTAACTAATATTAAGTTAAATAATTATTAATAAATAGTAAATTTTTTTATATTAAAATTAAAAATTAAAAAATTAATATTATAATATTTATTAAATTCAATTATTTAATGTATTTATATATATATATAATTTATTTAAAAATTTAATTTATAATAAAATTTAAAATAAATTAAATATTTAATATATATATATATATATGTGAATTTTCTATTAAATGTATATTTAATTTATTAGACCATAATTTATAAATTTTATAGAAATATTTACATAAATATTAAAAAAAAAA